CTATATTCCAATAAATAGATATCCGTGTTATGATACAAGTCCACGTTTTCAAAAAAAATGGATGAGATTGGGTCCCAGCGGATCTAAACAATCTTGTTTTTTTGAACATGAAGAAATAAAGAAGCCATTGCAAATGCCGGAAAGACTAGGCCTACTAACGGCACAAAAATAGATGGAAGGTTCAAATTTGTCATAGAAGGGGTACCTCGATTTACTATTTGTATCTCTTATTATGTTATTATATAAATAAAGATATCTTGTAATAATTATAATTAAATTAAGAATTTGAATTCTAAGAATTCTAATTAGATAATATTTATTATTAATAGAATTTGAAGAATTTGAAATTCTTAGTATAGATCTAAGTATCTATATATCTAAACCTAACTGAGTACGTATAATAAGAATAAGTGCAAAGAATGTAGAACTGTAGAACTAAATAAATGGACTTATTCATCTCCTACATGAGAAAGATATGTATGATAATAAACTTTATGATTTTTCTTCATTTCTTTTGTTCTTGTCTTCTAATTTTCTAAAAATAGATAAAGAGTTTTTTACAGATTATCGAAAGATTCGTTCGAATCCGACCCAACATGAATTTTTAGCTAAAATGGTTTTTCGGGAGATAGAGAAAGATACAAAACTCTATTATCTATATTTAAATTTCAAATTATATACCTAAGACAAGAAGAAATTCGTTTTATTTTCCTAATTTCACGAAAGGAAGAACTCACTCTTGCTCTTGGTGATAAAGGCTTCTTGATTCGTAATCAGGAATATAGGTCAAAAAAAGAGTTATCCTCAACTTTAGTTTTGATTCTTTCTACAATTAGATCTTCTATCACCAAAGAAAAGGCCATTATTATCTTATTTACTTTGATTCCGATAAACTAACTACTTTTTTTGCTACAAACACAAATAAAATAATTGAACTTAGTGCTCTACTTGATTTTGCTTGACTTTTGATTCAAAGGAAAAAAGGCGTGGAGCTTAAATAACTCACTCAGAACGCTTTTTAAAAGATTACGTGGTACAATTAGGTCGAATAAACCCTTCTGGAATAAGTATTCAGCTGCTTGTGAACCTTCGGGTACTGTTTTATTCAATGTTTGTTCAATTACTCTTTTACCTGCAAATGCAATGTAGGCATTGGGTTCGGCAATAATGATATCCCCCAACATACCAAAACTAGCTGTCACTCCACCAGTTGTCGGAGATGTAAGGATTGATACATAAAATAATTTTTTATTTAATTGATAATCATATAAAGCAGACGATATTTTAGCCATTTGCATCAAGCTCAAACTTCCTTCCTGCATGCGCGCCCCCCCAGAAGCACACACTATAATAAGAGGTAAAATTTGATTGGCAGCGTGTTCAATCAAACGGGTGATTTTCTCTCCGACTACGGATCCCATACTACCCCCCATAAACTGAAAATCCATAACCCCAATTGCTACGGGAATGCCGTTTAGTTGGCCTATGCCTGTTTGAACAGCCTCGGTTAATCCTGTCTTTCTTTGATAAGAATCAATACGATCTTTATAAGGCTCCTCCTCCGAATGAAATTCAATGGGATCCAGAGAGACCATGTCTTCATCCATAGGATCCCAAGTACCCGGATCGATCAAAAGTTCAATTCTATCCGAACTACTCATTTTCAAATGATATCCACATTGTTCACAAATATTCATTTTTGATTTAAAAAATTTCTTATAATTTAATCCATAACAATTTTCGCATTGAACCCACAAATGCCTGTATTTTTGAGTTACCTCGAGATCATTAGAACTTTCTCTTATAGTTAAATCACTGCCCTTTGTGCGAGTTTGTCTACTGGAACCCTCGTTTTCACTACTATTTCGACTTTCACCACCACAAAGGGCCCTATAAATGTAACTGTCACCGTAATTCTCACTACCACTTATAATGGAAGTATCTATACAGATTTGAGACTGAAGATAATTATCAATGCAACTATTAATGTGATTATTCCAACTATATTGAGTATCGTACATGTAAGAATTATAGTAGGGATCTTCGCCCCTAAATCCATTATTCAGATAACTCGAGTTTCGATAACTATAAAAAGAACTTTCTAGTTCACTCAGAAAAGAATGATCGTTGTCAATCTCAAAAATCTGATTTTCAATATCAAAATAGATGGAATAACTGTCTCCATTCCTATCACTAACTAAAAAAGTGTCATCAGAGATGAAATTCCGAATGTCTTTAACGCCGAATAAATAATCAACATTACTGCAACTAGAATTGTCCCGATTCCTCCAACTATGAATGTTTTTCACTTTTCGATTTGGATCTTCACTGGTATTTTCAATAGGACCAAGACTGCCCATTGATTTATTTAGCCCACACCTGCGTTCGAACTCCTTCTTAAACAACATCGAATTAAACCACCATCTTTCCATAGAGTTTTCTTGCCCCCTATTTGCATGAAAATACAATAGATGAATAGTCATTCGCTATAAAATTATTT